TTAAGAGATTATCTATGGTTAAACTCTTCACAACTTATCAATGGCTATAATCCTTTTGGGATGAATAGCTTATCGGTCTGGGCGTGGATGTTCTTGTTTGGGCATCTTGTTTGGGCTACGGGATTTATGTTTTTAATTTCCTGGCGTGGATATTGGCAGGAATTGATTGAAACTTTAGCATGGGCTCATGAACGCACACCTTTGGCTAATTTAATTCGATGGAGAGATAAGCCAGTGGCTCTTTCTATTGTGCAAGCAAGATTGGTTGGATTAGCCCACTTTTCTGTAGGTTATATATTCACTTATGCAGCTTTCTTGATTGCCTCTACATCAGGAAAATTTGGTTAATTTTCTTATTTATTTTTTCTGTACTGTATCAGAAACAATTTCATTTGGTTCGATGAAGAAAAGAAGGTGAGTATCCCTTCTTTCTTATATTTCTCGGATCTGAACTATATCATTGATAATAATAGGAGCTGACCATTATGGCAAGAAAAAGTTTGATTGAAAGGGAGCGGAAGAGAGAGAAATTAGAGCAGAAATATCATTTGATTCGTCGATCCTCAAAAAAAGAACTAAGCGAAGTTTCATCCTTGAGTGATAAATCCAAAATTCATGGAAAATTGCAATCCTCACCACGTAACAGTGCACCCGTACGTCGCCATCGACGTTGTTTTTTGACCGGAAGGCCCAGAGCTAATTATCGAGACTTTGGACTATCTGGATACATCCTTCGAGAAATGGTTTATGCATGTTTGTTACCGGGCGCAACAAGATCCAGCTGGTAAGGATCAAAATCGCATTTAGGCTTTGTATGGATCTCTATGATTTATAATCATAGAGGCGGCCCCTTGACCATTCTATATAAATGGACTATTATTCTATTTATATGGATATGGTAGAGGGGCATATCCAATATTTCTTTGCCCATTAGTTCCTAGCTCTTCCGAGCGGAGTAGAGCAGTTTGGCAGCTCGCAAGGCTCATAACCTTGAGGTCGCGGGTTCAAATCCCGCCTCCGCACCCTTTTTTTGACAAAATGGATTTGCCCTATCAGAATCAAGAATCAACTAGACTTAATTACTTATTATATTCTATTTTTTCTATTTTATTTTATAGGCGGATAGCGGGAATCGAACCCGCGTCTTCTCCTTGGCAAGGAGATATTTTACCACTCGACCATATCCGCATTTTCTTCGTTCCTGATACATACGCATATGTCCACACATATATGACATATATGATATATCATATATGCGTCCGGATCATATTTGCGCAGGGTCGGGAACTCCCTTTCGTTTTAGGGGAAGCCAAATAATAATAGCCCTATTCTATCCAATTAATAACAAAAATGGAATAACAAAAATACAAAACGAGAGTTTGGATTTCATCTTAATCCAAATGGATATATCTATTATCTATTTGGATTTTAGATATCCATTTTAATCAAATCGATTTCGATTCCATTTAATTGAATTTTTCTTTTCTCCTCTTATTACTTCTTATATATCTATTTATTAGATATTTATTATATTTATTTCTTTATTTCTATTTACTTTATTTCTATTTACTTATTAGATATTTATTAGATATTTATTTCTTTATTTATTTCTTTTTTTGATGAATATTAATTGAAATAGAATCTTAATTGAAATGAAAGAAATCAATTTCTTTATTATTAATAGTTATTATTATTAGTTATTATTATTAATAGTTATTATTATTAATATAATAGTTATTATTATTAATAGTTATTTCGTATTTCGTAATGATTTCTTAATTAATAATTAGTAAATGAATATATGAATATTAAGAAATCCGAATTTCCAGAAATTTGGATCCATTGACTAATTAATAAAGAAATTCCAAAATGCAATAGACAGAATTCGAATTAATAAATATTAATTCGAATTTAATAGAAAGAGTCTTTCCTTTCTTATGGAATTCTTTATATCTAGAATTTTCTCTAGAATTTATTTTCATTTTATACTTTATATATTCTATATTTTACTTTATATATTCTATATTTTCATTTTATACTTTCTATATTCTATATGTTATATATTTATATATATATATATAAATTTTATACTTTCTATATTCTATATGTTATCTATTTATATATATATAAATACCTATCAAAATACCTATATAAAGGATTCCATCTCTATAACTAGAATTTGTTTATTTTTCAGGGAATTAAGTCAGATTGAATTGAAATGTGTTTCACAATCCGAATGGATTCTTTAGAAGATAGGGAAAGATAAGAAGAAGGAAGAGCCCATTTTTTTCTGGTCCCGAAAAAGGGTTTAAGAAATAAGAGAATTTAGGATAGCTACCAGAAAAACTAATCCAATCCATAACGATGTACCAGAAAAGACAATATTTTTGTTACTTGACCAACCATCAGGAGAAGCAAATACAAGGGGTACACTAATCAATAGGATTGATGAGGTTGCAATTAATGCAAAAACAGCCAATTGGAAAGCAATAGTCATGCTTGTTATCCTCCAACAACAAATTAACTATACCATTTATGATCCCTCACTTAGTCAAAATTGTGATCAAATAAATGCATTATGGAGGGATTTCATAAAGAATCCATTAATGGATTCTTTAGAACTTATTACCCCCTTATTTCGATTTAGACAGAAAACGGGGCTCTTGGGGTTTCATATTGATTTTCTAAATGAAATAAAGTGGTATACTGTAATCCATATACAGCTTAGAGTATACGGATTAATACATCAAAATAGGAATTTGCATCTACATATCTCTCTATATCTGCATATATATGGTAGTATATGAAGTGTAGTATATGAATTCCTATGGCCATCTACTGTTTGTAGGAATAAAATAGGGATTGTCTCTCGGAGAGATGGCCGAGTGGTTGATAGCTCCGGTCTTGAAAACCGGTATAGTTCGAAACAAAGAACTATCGAGGGTTCGAATCCCTCTCTCTCCTTTTACTTGTTGAACGTTTTTTTATTTGTTTAGCTTGTTTTCATAAAAAGGACTGGCTCGGCTAGGTAGGATCGGGTAGCCGAGCCAGAACAAAAAAAACAATGGAGAAATAAATCTTAGCTAAGAGGGGTCATGGAAAGAACAGGTTCCAAATCACGATCGATTCCCTTTTCAAATCCTGCTGCAGCTGCACGAGCCCTCCCCGCGTGCCATAAATGACCGACAAAAAAGAAGAATCCTAGAACAAAATGAGAGGTAGCTAGCCAACTTCTAGGGGATACGTAATTGACTGCATTGATCTCGGTAGCTACACCACCCACAGAATTTAAGGAACCTAAAGGAGCATGAGTCATATATTCTGCCGAGCGTCGTTCTTGCCAAGGTTGTATGTCTTTTTTCAGCCTACTCAAATCCAAACCATTAGGACCCCTTAGAGGTTCCAACCAAGGAGCACGGAGATCCCAAAAACGCATGGTTTCCCCTCCGAAAATAATCTCCCCGGTAGGAGAACGCATTAGATATTTACCTAAACCAGTGGGCCCTTGAGCGGATCCTACGTTAGCCCCAAGACGTTGGTCTCTAACTAAAAAAGTAAATGCTTGAGCTTGAGAAGCCTCTGGTCCCGTAGGCCCATAAAATTCACTAGGATAAGCCGTATTATTGAACCAGACGAAACAACAAGCGGTGAAACCAAAGATGGCTAAAGCACCTAAACTATAAGACAAGTAAGCCTCCCCAGACCATACAAATGCACGACGAGCCCATGCAAAGGGCTTGGTTAAGATATGCCAAATTCCACCAAATATACAAATGGAACCTAACCATACATGCCCCCCAATTATATCTTCTAAATCGTCCACACTGACAATCCATCCTTCTCCCCCAAAAGGAGACTTTAATAAATAACCAAATATAACACTTGGGCTAAGGGTTAAGTTGGTAATTTTTCTTACATCTCCCCCCCCGGGAGCCCAGGTATCATATACGCCACCAAAATAAAGAGCTTTAAATACTAGAAGAAAAGCGCCTATACCTAACAAAATTAAGTGAATACCGAGAATCGTGGTCATTTTATTTCTATCTTTCCATACATAACCAAAGAATGGAAAAGATTCTTCAAGAGTTTCCGGCCCAAGAAGTGCATGATAAATACCACCAAAGCCTAAGACCGCAGAGGAAATTAAGTGAAGTACCCCAGACACAAAGTAGGGAAAGGTGTCTATCACTTCCCCCCCCGGTCCTACTCCCCAGCCTAGAGTAGCTAGATGGGGAAGTAAAATCAACCCTTGTTCATACATTGGTTTTTCTGGTACGAAATGGGCCACTTCAAATAGGTTCATTGCTCCAGCCCAAAATACAATTAATCCGGCATGGGCTACATGGGCCCCGAGTAGTTTACCGGATAAATTGATAAGTCTGGCATTCCCAGCCCACCAGGCGAAACCTGTGGTTTCTTGGTCACGGCCAGCTAAAGCTAAAGTTCCATTAAAGAGCGTTTCCACGTGGTAGAACCTCCTCAGGGAATATAAGGTTTTCATGAGGCTGATCCTGAGCTGCCATCCAAGCACGAATCCCCTCGTTTAAGAGAATATTCTTGGTGTAGAAAGTCTCAAATTCAGGATCCTCCGCTGCACGGATTTCCTGAGAAACGAAGTCATAAGCACGTAGGTTCAGAGCCAGACCGACTACTCCAAGAGCACTCATCCATAAACCAGTTACTGGTACAAATAACATAAAGAAATGTAACCAACGTTTATTGGAAAAAGCAACCCCAAAAATTTGGGACCAAAAACGGTTAGCGGTGACCATCGAATAAGTCTCTTCCGCTTGAGTTGGGTTAAAAGCGCGGAATGTATTTGCACCGTCACCATCTTCAAATAAAGTATTTTCTACGGTAGCACCATGAATAGCGCATAGTAGAGCTGCACCTAATACTCCAGCAACTCCCATCATATGAAATGGATTCAAGGTCCAATTATGAAACCCTTGGAAGAAGAGAATAAATCGAAATATAGCCGCTACACCAAAACTAGGTGCAAAAAACCAACCAGACTGGCCTAGTGGATAAATCAAGAATACAGAAACAAAAACAGCAATTGGACCGGAAAATGCTATTGCATTATAAGGTCGTAATTGAACGGATCGGGCAAGTTCAAATTGACGTAACATAAAACCTATTAGACCGAAAGCACCATGAAGAGCAACAAAAGTCCACAAACCTCCTAATTGGCACCAACGAGTAAAATCTCCTTGTGCTTCAGGACCCCATAGTAGCAACAAAGAATGTCCTAAACTATTTGCAGGAGTAGAAACCGCAGCCGTTAAAAAATTGCAACCTTCTAAATAAGAACTAGCTAATCCGTGGGTATACCATGAAGTGACAAAAGTTGTACCCGTGAACCAACCTCCTAAAGCGAAATAAGCGCAAGGAAAAAGCAATAGGCCGGACCAACCCACAAAAACGAAACGGTCCCTCCGTAACCAGTCATCCATAATATCAAATAAATCCTTTTCTTCTTTGGTAAATGTACCAAGCGTTACAGTCATAGTTATCCTCCTATTCAACTACTTCAACCATTTCCGAGCACCTCATCCAATTTCCAGGGCATAAGACAGTTCGATTTTCTATGGACGATGGCTCGGCCAAGACCCCTTCCAACAGGTTTCGAAGATAGATAGAAACTCTTATTAGACCACAAAGTGGCCTAGGTCAACCCATAAGTTCCATTCGAAGAGTCCTTAATCTTTTTTCTATATGTCCTTAAATTGATTTCATTTATATCAATTAGATACTAATTTCAATATTAATAAATAATGGTATACTGAAAATGAAAACCCTTTTCTTGCATTTTTAGTGCATTGGTGGAACAATAATATCGAATTCTAGAATCAGGGAAAGATATTGAAAAATAGATTATCAAAATCAACTTTGATTTGTGGCGTAAAAAAAGAGTGATTTATTCTTATGAAATGGAAGATCAAAAGAAATTGGAAATATCGACAAATTCTTGTGTGCTTAAAGGAAAAAAAGCCCCCTTCTAGAATTTCATCTCTATCGAATTTGAATATCAGAATAGCAGATATAGTCATGATTCCACGGGTTAGGTCCACTTACTTTTTGAAATTTCTTATATTCTTTTTCCGATTTTCTTGATTTTTTTGGAAGAATAGTGAAGTAGGAATACCTTGGTTTAGCCTTCGTGATTAATGATCGAAATTGGATATCCAGAATATCTATGTTCAAGGACCAAAATCGAAATAATGAAAGATGAGACTAACGACTGTATCAGGTCAGTAGCGGGGAAACTCCTCCTAATAAATGCGATTTTTTGATAATGAATAAATCTTCAACTTTATTTTATAACTCGTAATAATGATAATGCATTCCATTATAGAATAATATGGAATAATGGAATTTTTTTTTTACCCATTTTGACAAAAGATAAATAGATATAAAGAAATTGAAATAGCAACAAACAAGATTAAGATTTCTCTGCTAAAAATGCAAAACCGAAAAAAAAAAGACTAAAACGTGGAAAAAGCCCCCTATCGGATTTGAACCGATGACTTACGCCTTACCATGGCGTTACTCTACCACTGAGTTAAAAGGGCTCATTTTATTAAATTCCCAAATTAGGCATTTTCCATTAGTGAGTCTACTGTATTTATGGATGTATTATATGTACATATATGCATGTATTCATAGGAACTAATTCAGGAATAAGAAATTGGATTTCTCGAAAAAGTGAAGTCTAACCTTAAGATAAAATCATTTTTTTGATTTCTGAAATCCAAATTCGTACCAATCATTCTCCAGGCTAAAGGAATTCAATTCGATACTTGATACAAACAATAATAGAATTAACAAGAATAGAAAAAATAATCAAAAAAAATCAAACTAAACTAAAAACTAATAAGAATATAATCTAAATAATAATGTAATAATAATGTAATCTAATATAATAATAAATAGAAAATGAATTAAATAGAAAATAGAAAATGAATATAATAAATATATAAATATAAATATAAATATATAAATAAATATTAAATATAATAAGATAAATATAATAAGAATCTAATAAAAGAAAATAAAAAAAAAATAATAATATTAAAATTAAATTCAAAAAGAAGAAAAGAATACTAATCGCAAATAGAAAAATGACAAATGAAATCAAATAATAAACGGAAATCCAATAGATAGAAAAAAATGGAATAGGTATCAAAGGATCTGGTTCATTTATGAACCATCAAAAAAACGGATCTTATACGAAATAAATAAAAGAAACTAGAAAAAAATTTTCGGATTTAGTTATCCTATTCCATTATTTCTATTGACAATTCAAAAAAATGCTCATACTATGATTATAGTCAGATGTCGGTCGGGCAGGTGGCCCCCATCGTCTAGCGGTTTAGGACATCTCTCTTTCAAGGAGGCAGCGGGGATTCGACTTCCCCTGGGGGTAGGATACTACGAAAGTCAGTTGATCATGAATTATCAATTCTCAAAAATACTAGAATGGATTCTTCCCGGGTCGATGCCCGAGTGGTTAATGGGGACGGACTGTAAATTCGTTGGCGATATGTCTACGCTGGTTCAAATCCAGCTCGGCCCAATAATTTAGTCGCTCCCTGGGTATGATATAACCAACTTGCGCTCCACAAATATCTGATATATAATATTATATAGATAGAATAGATAGAATATAGATAGAAGAATTATGGAAGAATAAGGATTCCTTTTTTTATCTATCCCACCCTTTCCCATCCTTTCTAATGATCTGGATTCCTAATTACCTAATTACTAAGTATCATGAAAGGGGTAACCAAACTTTTTTTCTTATTGAAAGATTTCTTATGAGCCCTGCGGCAATACAAAAAAAATAACTACAAGATTACTACTAATCATAATCAGCCTCCCTCTTATTATAGTTAATTCGTGGCCGTGTGGATATCAGTATATCATTTGTATCTTTGTCACATGAGGGCACTCGAATAGTTTGAACGAAACCAATATGTATATTGTACGGCTCATGGGGACTGTAGTTCAATTGGTCAGAGCGTCGCCCTGTCACGGCGGAAGTTGCGGGTTCGAGACCCGTCAGTCCCGAACTAGGATCCGATAAATTGAGAAATTTCTCTTTCCACTTTCTCTTCCTGAAAAAGGAAGGGTGGAGCAAGCAAAATTGAATTCACAGCGAGTCCGTTTATTTCTTTTGTTTTTCTTTTGTATTTCTTATCCTCATCAGACAAATAGGGGCCATTTCTCTCTTAGAATATAGAATAAGAAAGAACTATATGTAGATTGGTATAATCAGCAAATAGTATAGTTGTAGTTCGGTTCGGGATTTTGAGAAATACCATTTTTTGTTCTTGATTAATGAAATGGAATAGAGTACTCATATTTTGACTGGTATTGGGTATTCTACATAATCTATGTACTTGTGTTTATTCTACAATGGGGGTTTAACGTAATTAACTCTACAAAACAATTTGAATTAAAAGACCTTGATTTTTTTTTTATTTCCTATTTTGGATTTCTTTATTTCATATTCTAGTAATTCTAGTATATTTGTGTATACTATTCATTTAGTATACTATTTCTTTCTAGTTCTAAGTAGTATGAGATGTAAATAGTTAAGATGGAAATAGTATACTAAAATAGATTAATAATCAAATCAAAATCAAGAGTGGAAAAGGCTGAGAAATCCAATGAGTGGGATTCCTCTTTTATTGGGACGGGAATCCCATTTTGATTTGGTATGGATAAAGGGCCCCTCTATGTTATATTATTCAATTCTCGACGATGAATTGATTTGATAGAGCAAATATTGTTATTCATAATATGGATCCCGATCCAATTTCGTATTATTAGGGTGGAATTTATCCCATTGAATTTCTAGGAGTCAAATTTCTTATCTCTATGGGATTAGATCCCGAGTTATTGCGAAGCAAAAAAAAAACAATGAGATTATGGAAGTCAATATTCTCGCATTTATTGCTACTGCACTCTTTATTCTAGTTCCTACCGCTTTTTTACTTATCATTTACGTAAAAACAGTCAGTCAAAATGATTAATTTGACTGAAACTTATTAGTTCTTATGAATGATTGAAGAAATGAAAGGGATTGAAGCCCGAAGTCTTAAATGAAATAATCGGACTGGAATCAACATTATCTACCATAGTGTGGTAAAAAGAACTAATATGAAACTATACTTTCGAATTATTGGATTCTAATAACTAGGAAAATTATTCTATTATATTGAAAGTAATTCAATATAATAGAATAAGATAGTAAAATAGAATAAGATAATAAAAAAATTCAATATAATAGAATAAGATAAATAAGATAATAAAAAAATCAAATCGAGTCAAAATGCTTTTGATTTTATTTTGAAGTAGAAATCTTTCTTTCTAAATCTTTTCTTTCTAAATCTTTATTTACATATTATACCTTTTCGATTTTAGATAGAGAGTTGTATACTAATATAGGCTTGAGATCGACCAATTTACAATATGTAGTACATCCATGGATTTCATATAGAATAGAGAAAGTGAAAGTGCTCTAATTCCATCTCTCGATCCACCTATTTGGATAAATGGAAATCAATCCAAAATAATTGAAAGTCAACTGCCCCATTCTACCATATTCTACATTCTACCATATTCTATATATATATACATTATTAGAATATATTAGATAGAAATGGATAGAAATATTAGATAGAAATAGATAGAAATTCAAATAGATTCGAATATATATATATATATGGATTCGAATTCCTATATAATAGGATTTTTTGGTTTCGTATCATTTTCAAAAAGAAATAGGGATCCTCGGATCTATTGAAAATGATTAAGAAATAATGAAATTCAACTCTAAGAAATTCCAAATGGAAATAATCGAAATTAGAAAAAGAAAAGGAAGAAAGCGAAACCGAAGAGTTCGATTCGAATTTCCAAGAAATTCTCCATCGGGGAATTAACATATGATCCGTGGAGCTCCCCGGGAATTTCTTCCAATTTGAAAAAGTAGTAGTAGTAGACCCACTGATATATGATGTTTAAACGTGGCATCAAATGAATTGAGAAAGCAAAAATTTCTAGGAGTCTAAAACCTTAGTTAAATATACAATATACGGATCGCGCAACGCAAGCAAAACGATTTTATTATGTGTGTAACCTCTTTGTAGAACCAAGCTGTTAGTAGGTAGTTTTCGGTAGAAAATAGATATCGTCATAATAATGACTTTTTCTTAGAAAAGAAAGAGAGAAACGAATCAAAATAAATAAAAAACGGAAGATTAGTTCTTTCTCACTGTAATATCCATAATTAGAATGGAATTCCGTCAAGAACCGATTTCGAAAATCAAACTAGAATAGTTAAATAGGATATTTAGGAAGAACTCAGAAAAATACTATTATATGCATTATGTATTCTGTTGACTTGAGTTTGCAAATAGAACTATGGTAGGAATTCGTAGTTTGATTTGAAAAGGCAAAACGATCGATTAAACAATTGATAGAATTCGATTAATCAATTAAGAATACCCCTAGAGTCCACTTCTTCCCCATACTACAAGCGAAAGGGAAAATGTAAAGACTACCATTAAAGCGGCCCAAGCGAGACTTACTATATCCATGTGAATTATGTCCCCTATCTTCTTTATGAAATGAAGGAATTCTTTCTCGATCATCAATCATAGTGGAATCAATGGCGCAGAGTCAAAATAGGGTTTTTGCCTTAAGGCTGTTGCTGAGGAAGCAATCGAAATCCAAGAAATAAAGAAATTCCTGTCTTTCTAGTATAATAGTCTAGGAATTCCGGTAGAATTGGAAAGCATTAAGACATTTTTTGGAAATAGCAATGGAATACTCTTATCTAATGGAAGATGGAAATCCCTTCTTTAGTGCTTTTTATAACGTAACTGAGAAATGGATTTCTTATCGGCGTATTCAAGCTAATACCAGACTTAATAGTCAGTAGACACTATCATATCATAGGATTAAGATAATCAGGAAGACTTGAGAGTCTTTTTTATAACCCCCTCCAGAGAACCAGGAGTTCATATTGCGAATCCTTTCGAAACTGGGATTTCTTATTTTTGACTTTCCTAGTTGTGAATCTCAATCCGGGCTATTTGATTGAATTTTGAAACTCAATCAAATAGCCCGAACCAACCCTTAAAAATAAGGGTGACTCTATGTCTATTGGTACTGGTTTTTGCCACACGCGAAATCCCATTTTTTTGAAGAAAGAATTTATAGCCATTTCGAGAATCTACGGATTTCTCAAGTATTGACAAAGCCAACAAGTCTCTGTTCCTGTTGGGAAAGAATGGATCAAATTCGATTTTGATCGACGGAATAGTAATAAGAAATTCCAAGTCTTTTATTAATCAGGCGACACCCAGATTTGAACTGGGGATAAAGGATTTGCAGTCCCCTGCCTTACCACTTGGCCATGTCGCCAAAATGATAGAAAATGGATCAAAACGGACTCGATCCCTTCCTAATTTTATAGAAAGGGGGGGTTGCTAAACGATTTCTTCCTTTTTAGCTAAACCATTTCTTTCTTTTTATTGGATTTATATCTTGAATACCCTTGTCCTTGTTCCAAATTACAAGGAGGAATCCAAGCCGGCCGCTTTCTTATGGGATCTGATCCGGTTGAGATCATTCTCTTCAATTGAATAGACCAAGCCTCAATGAATTTATCTCAATATAACTCTCATCTCAATAGAAATCATATCAACTCTCGAAATAGATATCATATCCACTCAATCTAATAGATAGAATCTTATATTGAATCTTCTTATTCTTTTCTTATTCTTATTTTCTTATTCTTCTATATACTTCTATCTTATTTTCTTATTCTTCTATATATATATATAATTATATATATAATATATAAGATATAAGAATTCCTATAAGAATTTAAGAATTCCTATAAGAATTCAAATTCAATCTAGATAAGAATTCAAACCAATTCCAATTAAAACGAATTCCCAATTTTCCCTCTTTTTCAATAGATCCAAAGAATAGAAAAGATCAAAAAAAAAGAAATTTCTGGCAAAATGTTTTACTTAGTCATCTACTTAGAATTAATATAATGAACAGTTTTCCGATTTCTATCTCCAATTTTTCTTAATGACATAACATAAGAAAACAAAGAGGGTTTCTAACCAATCAAATGATTTTCTGTAATCAATCTTGTTGCAATTATAACAAGAATTATATAGATATGTAAACCCTAGAACAGAAATTGTTACACAGGCGCGGAGTTAAGTATTTTATTCACCTATTTTGTAGAGTCGCCATACTTGCATTTTTCATTGAGCATATTGAAGAGAAAAGAGAATTTATGACATAGCACAACCTCCGTTGCTCCAAGCGGAACTAGGATAAAAGATATCCAGATAGCTACATAAGGCTATTTGAATGTACTTGCTAAATGGAATTTGTATTACCTGCTTCAATCCTATTTCATATTCTAGGAATTCGATTATCATATCAAAGAGAGTCCGCGAATTCTTTTTTGAACATTAAGTCTTAAGTGAAAATCAACCCCATACTGCCCCTAACTAATTCGATTCTTTTTTTGTCTTTGTCCCATTCACAGAGAGAAATCCTGAACTTTTTTCTAACCAATCTGATTGTAATATCATAATAGGTCGAAATTGTATCAATTTTTCTATTCTGACTCCAGAAGTCTGTCTCTGCCCAAGTGGCATAATCGTTTTCCAGGAATGCTTTAGCAACCCATCTCCACTTGTATTTGCCGCAAATTGGAATTTGCGGCAAAAATGGTCTTTATTCTTCCGTTCTGTCTCTCCTCCTAGGTAGGAACTATCTAAAATAAATATGGACAAGGTTGGCTAAAATTTCATGTGATTTTGTAAACAGAATATACATTCTATTATTGCTAGATCGATCCATACGATTATTGGTTATGGTTCGATGAAGGATGATAATGGGATTTTTTCGATAAAGAGGAGACTTAAGATTAAAATGCTCCGGGATGGAAATGAGGCAATGTACACAATACCTGGATTTAGCCAGATCCAATTTGAGGGATTTTTTAGGTTCATTAATCAGGGTTTGGCGGAGGAATTTCATAAATTTCCAAAAATTGAGGATACAGATCACGAAATGGAATTTCAATTATTTGGGGAAACATATCATTTGGTAGAACCCTTGAGAAAAGAAAGAGATGCTGTGTATGAATCACTCACATATTCTTCTGAATTATATGTACCCGCGGGATTCATTTGGAAAAAAGGTAGATATGTACAAAAACAAACCGTATTTATTGGAAACATTCCTCTAATGAATTCCCTGGGAAGCTTTATAGTAAATGGAATTTACAGAATTGTGATCAATCAAATATTGCAAAGCCCTGGTATTTATTATCGGTCAGAATTGGACCAGAATGGAATTTTGATTTATACCAGCACCATAATATCGGATTGGGGAGGAAGATCAGAATTGGAAATTGATAGAAAAGCAAGGATATGGGCCCGTGTGAGTAGGAAACAAAAAATATCTATTCTAGTTCTATCATCAGCTATGGGTTCGAATCTCAGAGAAATTCTCGATAATGTTTGTTACCCCGAAATTTTCTTGTCTTTCTCAAATGATAAGGAGAAAAAAACAATTGGGTCAAAAGAAAATGCCATTTTGGAGTTTTATCAACAATTTGCTTGCGTGGGCGGGGACCCAGTCTTTTCTGAGTCCTTATGCGAAGAATTACAAAAGAAATTTTTTCAACAAAGATGTGAATTAGGAAAAATTGGTCGACGAAATATGAATCGAAGACTCAATCTTGATATCCCTCAGAACAATACATTTTTATTACCCCGAGATGTATTAGCTGCTGTGGATCATTTGATCGGAATGAAATTTGAAATGGGTACACTTGACGATATGAATCATTTGAAAAATAAACGGATTCGTTCTGTAGCGGATTTGTTACAGGACCAATTTGGATTGGCTCTTGTTCGTTTAGAAAATACAGTTCGAGGAACTATATGTGAAGCAATCGAGCATAAATTGAAACCGACTCCTCAAAATTTGGTAAGTTCCACTTCATTAACAACCACTTATGAATCGTTTTTTGGCCTCCATCCCCTATCTCAAGTTTTGGATCAAACTAATCCATTGACACAAACCGTCCATGGGCGAAAATTAAGTCATTTGGGTCCTGGGGGATTGACAGCACGAACTGCCAGTTTTCGGGTCCGAGATATTCATCCTAGTCACTATGGGCGTATTTGCCCAATTGACACGTCTGAAGGAATCAATGTTGGACTTATTGGATCTTTAGCTATTCATGTCAAAATGGATTCTTGGGGATCCATAGAGAGTCCATTTTATGAAATATCTGAAAAATCAAAAGAGGCAGAAGCACAGATGATTTATTTATCAGCAAGTAGAGATGAATATTATATGATAGCAGCGGGAAATTCTTTGGCCTTGAATCGGGGTATTCAAGAAGAACAGGTTGCTCCAGCTCGATACCGGCAAGAATTCCTTACTATGGCATGGGAACAGATTCATCTTCGAAGCATTTTTTCTTTCCAATATTTTTCTATCGGGGCCTCTCTCATTCCTTTTATCGAGCATAATGATGCAAATCGGGCTTTAATGAGCTCTAATATGCAACGCCAAGCAGTTCCACTTTTTCGATCCGAGAAGTGCATTGTTGGAACTGGGCTGGAAGGCCAAGTGGCCCTAGATTCGAAAGTTTCAGCTATAGCCGAACACGAGGGAAAGATTATTTATACTGATACTCACAAGATAATTTTCTCAAGTAACGGGAACACTAGAAGCATTCCATTAGTTATATATCAACGTTCTAACAAAAATACTTGGATGCACCAAAAACCTCAGGTTGAGGGGGGTAAATACATTAAAAAAGGACAAATTCTAGCGGACGGTTCGGCTACCGTTGGTGGGGAACTCGCTTTGGGAAAAAACGTATTAGTAGCTTATATGCCGTGGGAAGGCTACAATTTTGAGGATGCTGTACTTATTAGTGAACGTCTGGTATATGAGGATATTTATACTTCTTTTCACATACGGAAATATGAAATTCAGACTTATATGACAAGTCAAGGTCCTGAAAGAATAACTAAGGAAATACCCCATTTAGAGGATCATTTACTGCGCAATTTAGACAAAAATGGAGTTGTGATGCTGGGAACTTGGGTAGAAACGGGCGATATTTTAGTAGGTAAATTAACGCCTCAGGCGGATGACGAATCATCCTATGGTCCAGAGGATAAATTATTGCGATCCATATTTGAGGATGGAGCAGCCCCTACAAAAGAAACTTCCCTAAAACTACCCATAGGCGGAAGGGGCCGAGTTATTGATGTGAGATGGATCCAGAAAGGGGGGCGCTCCGGTTCGAATCCAGAAATGATTCGTATACATATATTTATTTTACAAAAACGTGAAATAAAAGTGGGTGATAAAGTAGCTGGAAGGCATGGGAATAAAGGTATTATTTCCAAAGTTTTGCCCAGACAGGATATGCCCTATTTGCAAGATGGAACACCGGTTGATATGGTTTTCAACCCATTAGGAGTACCTTCACGAATGAATGTGGGACAGATATTTGAATGTTCGCTCGGGTTAGCGGGAGATCTACTAAAGAGACATTATCGAATCGCGCCTTTTGATGAAAGATACGAAGAAGAGGCCTCAAGAAAACTAGTGTTTTCTGAATTATATGAGGCCAGTAAGCAAACAAAAAATCCATGGGTATTTGAACCCGAGTATCCGGGAAAAAGCAGAATATTTGATGGACGAACAGGCGATCCTTTTGAACAACCCGTTCTAATAGGAAAGTCTTATATTCTTAAATTAATTCATCAAGTTGATGATAAAATCCACGCACGGTCTAGGGGGCCTTACGCACTTGTTACACAACAACCCCTTAGAGGGCGGGCAAAGAAAGGGGGGCAACGAGTGGGAGAAATGGAGGTTTGGGCTTTAGAGGGATTTGGTGTTGCTTATATTTTACAGGAGATGCTTACTTATAAATCGGATCATATTAGAGCTCGTCGCGAAGTACTTCATACTACGGTGAGGAGCGGAAGAATACCTAACCTCGAGGGGGCCCCTGAATCCTTTCGCTTGCTCGTTCGAGAACTACGATCCTTGGCTTTGGAACTGAACCATTTCCTTGTATCTGAGAAGAATTTCCAGATTAACAGGAAGGAAGTTTGATCGGAATGAATCAGAATTTCTATTCTATGATTGACCAACATAAACACCAACAACTTCGAATTGGACCAGTATCCCCTGAACAAATACGTTCTTGGGCCAACAAAATTCTACCTAATGGAGAAGTCGTTGGAGAGGTAACAAAACCTTATACTTTTCATTACAAAACCAATAAACCGGAAAAAGATGGATTGTTTTGTGAAAGAATCTTTGGGCCTGTAAAAAGTGGATTTTGTGCTTGTGGAAATTATCGAGAGATCGGAGCTGAAAGGGAAGACACGCCGCAATTTTGTGAACATTGCGGGGTCGAATTTGTGGATTCTCGGATACGAAGATATCAAATGGGATACATTAAACTCGCATGTCCAGTGACCCATGTGTGGTATTTGAAACGTCTTCCTAGTTATATCGCGAATCTTTTAGATAAACCGCTTAAGGAGTTAGAGGACCTAGTATACCGCGATGTGTGATTTGATCGAAATTTGCATTTTACAGAGCTGTGCTAATAAACTGTCATCCCATTCAATCTGATTGGGGTGTCCCTCACTCTGATATGTATCTTGGTAAAAGGAACATGAAGCTCAGAATTCTGGATGTATTCAATACTTCCAAATAAAGGGGGGAATTGATCTATGGTCCATTCAATAATTTCAATAATAAAGAAATAGGAATTGCTAGATATACCTCGTGAAATAAAAAGGAATTCGCTCTTTTTTTTTAGAGAAAGATTTCGTTCAAGTAAGCAAAGAGAATATGGTTAGAGGAGTATATCCATCGCATATATGCTTCAAGGAACGTCGTAGTAGAACCAGCGAGGTAAGTGGAGTAGGGACCTAAAAGATCGAATGAAAAAAAAAAACAAGTGAATAGAGACAAGTAAATCCCTTACGAGTTCCAAAACAAAGTTTTAGGGAAATTCATCGTTCGGGGGGAAGTAGACTACTCAAGAATTTGATTTATGTTGGAATTGAATAAGTGATTCATAAAGCGAAAGTCAAAATGAATCCATATATATAGGGCCCGCACTAGAAACTTGAGTAAGGAGTAGTTTTTTATGGGGTTTTTCAAATGGAACCAAATGGGAAAAAAAAAGAATGACTTTCTTTCCTTTATTTGTTGTGACTACTTGAGCCGGATGAGAGGAAACCCTCACGTCCGATTTTGAAGGGGGGATCCCGCAAAGGAACCTATCTTGATTTTGCTTTTGCTAGGCCCACAGCGAAAAAACCGACTTTCTTACGATTACGAGGTTTATTCGAATATGAAATCCAACCCTGGAAATCCAGCATCCCACTTTTTTTTACTAGCCAAGGCTTCGAGACATTTCGAAATCGAGAAGTATCTAGCGGAGCAGGTGCTATCAGAGAGCAATTAGCCGATTCGGATTTGCGAATTCTTCTAGCTAATTCATTGGCGGAGTGGAAAGAATTAGGAGACGAAGAATCCACCAGGAATGAATGGGAAGATAGAAAAATTAGAAGAAGAAAGGATTTTTTGGTTAGACGCATGCAATTAGCTAAACACTTTATTCGAACAAATGTAGAACCAGAATGGATGGTTTTGTGTCTATTACCAGTTCTTCCTCCCGACTTAAGACCTGTCATTGAGATAGATGGGGGTAAATTAATGAGTTCGGACCTTAATGAACTTTATAGAAGAGTTCTTTATCGGAACAATACTCTTAGTGATTTATTAACAACAAGTGGATCTACGCCAGGGGGATTGGTAACGGGTCAGGAGAAAATGCTACAAGAGGCTGTGGATACGCTTCTTGATAACGGGGTACGCGGACAACCGATGAGGGACGGCCAGAATCAAGCTTATAAGTCCTTTTCAGATGTAATTGAGGGCAAAGAGGGAAGATTTCGTGAGACTCTGCTTGGTAAACGAGTGGATTATTCAGGGCGTTCCGTCATTGTTGTGGGCCCTTCACTTTCATTACATCAATGTGGATTACCCCGGGAAATAGCAATAGAGCTTTTCCAACCATTTGTAATTCGTGCTTTAATCAGACACCAAGTTGCTTCGAACATAGGTACTGCTAAAAGTCAAATTCAAGAAAAGGAAGGGGTTGTATGGAAAATACTTCAAGAAGTTATGAAAGAGCATCCTGTATTACTGAATAGAGCACCCACCCTGCATAGATTAGGAATCCAGGCATTCCAACCTATTTTAGTAGAGGGACGCGCTATTTGGTTACATCCATTAGTTTGTAAGGGTTTTAATGCGGACTTTGACGGAGATCAAATGGCTGTTCATGTACCTTTATGCTTGGAAGCTCGAATTGAGGCTCATTTACTTATGTTTTCTCATAGAAATCTCTTGTCTCCAGCTATTGGGGATCCCATTTGCGTACCAACTCAAGATATGCTTATGGGACTCCATGTATTAACGATTGGGAACCGCCGAGGTATTTGTGCAAATAGGTATAATGCATGGAATTTCAGAAACTATCAAAATGCAATTGTTGGCAAAAAGCACTCTAAGTATATGAAAGAAAAAGAACCTTATTTTTCTAGTTCCTATGATGCACTTGGAGCTTATCATCGAAAACAAATCAATTTAGATAGTCCTTTGTGGTTCCGATGGAGACTAGATCAACGTGGAATTGGTTCAAGAGAAGTTCCTATCGAAGTTCAATATGAATCTTTGGGTACTTATCATGAGATTTATGGGAATTCTCTAATAAAAAGAAGTAGTATAAAAAAAGAAATCTCTTCCATACATATTCGAACCACAATGGGGCATATTTCGTTTTATCGAGAAATCGAACAGGCCATACAGGGGTTTTGTCAAACCAGCTTATCCGACTAGGACAGCTAAACTAAGTAATTATCCGAGACCCATAAAAGTTTGGGTCTCTCTGATTTAACTAGTGTCATAATTCTGGAAATTCATACATGTATCAAGATTGAGGAAAGGGAGTTTTTAAATCACTGACTCAAACCTATTGTCGAATCCTACTCAGCAGAATATGGAGGTAGTACTTATGGCAGAACAGGCCAATTTGATCTTTCACAATAAAGTAATAGACGGAGCTGCCATGAAACGACTTATTAGCAGATTAATAGATCGCTTTGGAATGGCGTATACATCACATATCTTGGATCAATTGAAAACTATAGGTTTCCAGCAAGCTACTGCTACATCTATTTCATTGGGAATTGATGATCTTTTAACAATACCTTCGAAAGGATGGTTAGTCCAAGATGCTGAACAACAAAGTTGGGTTTTGGAAAAACATCATCATTATGGGAATGTACATGCAGTCGAAAAATTACGTCAATCCATTGAGATATGGTATGCTACAAGCGAATATTTGAGACAAGAAATGAATCCTAATTTTCGGATGACCAATCCCTCTAATCCAGTCCATTTAATGTCCTTTTCAGGAGCTAGAGGAAATGCATCTCAAGTACACCAATTAGTAGGTATGAGAGGGTTAATGTCGGATCCACAAGGACAGATGATTGATTTACCTATTCAAAGCAACTTACGCGAAGGGCTTTCTTTAACGGAATATATAATTTCCTGTTATGGAGCCCGTAAAGGAGTTGTAGATACTGCTGTACGAACATCAGATGCTGGATACCTCACCCGTCGACTTGTTGAAGTAGTTCAACACCTTATTGTACGTCGAAGGGATTGTGGGACAATCCAGGGTGTTTCCGTGAGCCCTCGAAATGGGATGACCGAAAGAAATTTGACCCAAACACTAATGGGTCGTGTATTAGCAGACGATATATATATGGGTACGCGGTGCATTGCCACTCGGAATCAAGATATTGGGATTGGACTTCTCAATCGGCTCATAACCTTTCGACCAGAATCAATATATATTCGAACCCCTTTTACTTGTAGAAGCGCGTCTTGGATCTGCCAATTATGTTATGGACGGAGTCCCACCCATGGCGACCTGGTCGAGTTGGGCGAAGCCGTAGGTATTATTGCGGGTCAATCCATTGGAGAACCGGGTACTCAACTAACATTAAGAACTTTTCATACGGGAGGCGTATTTACGGGCGGTACTGCCGAGCATGTACGAGCTCCTTATAATGGAAAAATCCAATTTAATCAGGATTTGGTTCATCCCACACGGACTCGTCATGGGCATCCCGCTTTTCTATGTCCTATCGACCTGGATATAACTATTGAAAGTCAGGATATTCTCCATAATGTGAATATTCCACCAAAAAGTTTGATTTTCGTTCAAAACGATCAATATGTAGAATCAGAACAAGTGATTGCTGAGATTCGTACCAGAGTATCGACTTTGAATTTGAAAGAAAGAGTCCGAAAACATATTTATTCTGAATCGGAAGGAGAAATGCACTGGAGTACTAATGTCTACCATGCACCTGAATATACATATGGTAATGTTCATCTATTACCAAAAACAAGTCATTTATGGATATTAGCAGTAAGTACGCGCAGATCCAGTCTAGTGTCTTTTTCACTCCACAAGGATCAAGATCAAATCAATGTTGATTTCTCTTCGATAGAAGAAATCGAAGAGAAATCAAGATCTGGCTTCTCGATGACGAACGATCGGGCGAGACCTGAATTGTTTCGTTTAGACCCTTCTGATAAAAGAAGGGGTGTCAGAGTTCTTGATTATTCAAGATCCAATCAAGTTCCATTTAACCCTCATTGGAATTTCCTAGATTCTTCTATTCTCCAAGAGAATCCTGATTTATTGTCGAAGAGGCGAAGAAATAGATTCATAATTCCCTTACAATATTATGATGAAGAGCGAGAGACAAAATTAATACCTTGTTTTGGTATTTCGATTGAAATACCCCCAAATGGGATTTTCCATAGAAATAGTATTCTTGCCTATTTCGACGATCCTCGATACAGAACAGAGAGTTCAGGAATCATTCAATATGGGACCCCAGAAGTAGATTCAATCATCAAAAAAGAAAAAGAGGATTTGATTGAGTATGAAGGAATAAAAGAATTGAATCTGAAATCTCAAACCAAAGTGGATCCGTTTTTTTTCATTCCCGAGGAAGTGCATATCTTACCCCAATCTTCGCTTATAATGGTCCGTAACAATAGTATTATTGGAGTAGGTACACAAATAACTTTAAATAGAAGGAGTAGAGTAAGTGGATTGGTTCGAGTGACGAGAAAAAAGAAAAGGATTGAACTGCAAATTTTTTCTGGGGATATCCATTTTCTGGAAGAGAGGGATAAGATATCTAAGGATAAGAGGAATAAGAAATCTATGGATAAGAGGAATAAGATATCTATGGAAGATAGGAATAAGATATCTATGGAAGAGAGGAATAAGAAATCTATGGATAAGAGGAATAAGATATCTATGGAAGAGAGGAATAAGATATCTAGGGATAAGAGGAATAAGATATCTATGGAAGAGAGGAATAAGAAATCTATGGATAAGAGGAATAAGATATCTATGGAAGAGAGGAATAAGAAATCTATGGATAAGAGGAATAAGATATCTATGGAAGATAGGAATAAGATATCTATGGATAAGAGGAATAAGAAATCTAGGGATAAGAGGAATAAGATATCTATGGAAGAGAGGGATAAGATATCTATGGAAGAGAGGGATAAGATATCTATGGATAAGAGGAATAAGAAATCTAGGGATAAGAGGAATAAGATATCTATGGAAGAGAGGGATAAGATATCTATGGAAGAGAGGGATAAGATATCTATGGATAAGAGGGATAAGATATCTAGGCACCGTGGCATTTTAGTACCTCCCGGAACAGGAAAAAAGGGTTCGAAAAAATCGGAAAAATGGAAAGATTGGATCTATGTCCAACGAATCACACCTAAAAAAAAAAAAAAATTGGCTTTGGTTCGACCCCTAGCCCCATATAAAATAGCGGACGGGATCGATTTAGCAACATTTTTTCCGCAGGATGCCTTGCGGGAAAGGGATAATGTCCAACTTAAAGTTGTCAATTATATCCTTGATGGGAATGACAAGCCAATTCGAAGAATTTTTCACCCCAATATTCAATTAGTTCGAACTTGCTTAGTATTGAATTGGGGGCAAGAGAAAAATAGTTCTAGAGAAGAAGAGGTTTATGCTTCCTTTATTGAGATAAGCACAAACGATCTGATTCGTGATTTCATAAGAATTGAGTTAGTCCAGTCCCCTATTTCCTCGTATATTGTAAAAAGGAAGCATACGGCGGGTTCGGGATTTATTTGCCATAATGGATTAGATTGTATCAATATTAATCCTTTTTATTCCAAGGCGAGGATTCCCTCACTTACCCGACATAAACAAACTTCTGGTATTGGTACGTTGTTGAATAGAAATAAGGAATGCCAATCCTTGCTAATTTTGTCATCATCCAACTGTTTTCAAATTGGCCCATTTCATGGCTTGAAATATAACAATGTGAGAAAAGAATCAATTAACAAGGATTCCACAATTTCCATTAAAAAATCATCAGGCCTCTTAGGTCTTACTGTACCTAAAATTACGAATTTTTCTTCATCTTACCATTTACTAACTCATAATCCGATATTGTTAAAGAAATATTTATTACCTGCCCATTTTAAAGAAACTTTTCAAGTACTTAACTATTTTTTAATGGATGAAAATAAGAGTCTTTATAATCCCGATCCTCGCAATAACATCATTTTGAATCCATTCGATTTAAATCGGCACTTTCTATATCACGATTCTTGTGATGAACTATCCCCAATAATTATCCTTGGGCAATTTCTTTGTGAAAATGTATGTTTGTTCAAATACGGACCACACGTGAGATCTGGTCAAGTTTTAATTGTTCATGTTGATTCTTTAGTAATAAGATCGGCTAAGCCCTATTTGGCCACTCCAGGAACAACAGTTCATGGTCATTATGGGGGAATCCTTTATGAAGGAGATACATTAGTTACATTTATATATGAAAAATCGAGATCTGGTGACATAACGCAGGGTCTTCCAAAAGTGGAACAAGTCTTAGAAGTGCGTTCAATTGATTCAATCTCGATGAACCTCGAAAAGAGGGTTAAAGGTTGGAATGAGTGTATACCAAGAATTCTCGGAATCCCTTGGGGATTCTTGATTGGTGCTGAGCTAACCATAGCCCAAAGCCGTATTTCTTTGGTTAATAAGATCCAAGAAGTTTATCGATCCCAAGGAGTAGAGATCCATAATAGACATATAGAGATTATTGTACGTCAAATAACATCAAAAGTCTTAGTTTCAGAAGATGGAATGTCTAATGTTTTTTTACCTGGAGAACTCATTGGGTTGTTGCGAGCAGAACGAGCAGGGCGCGCTTTGGATGAAAGAATCTGTTATCGGGTAATCTTATTAGGAATAACTAGGGCATCTCTAAACACTCAAAGTTTCATATCGGAAGCTAGTTTTCAAGAAACCGCTCGAGTTTTAGCAAAAGCTGCTCTACAGGGTCGTATTGATTGGTTGAAAGGTCTCAAAGAGAATGTTGTTCTGGGAGGGATTATCCCCGTCGGTACCGGATTCAAAAAATTGGTGCATTACCCAAAGAACACTTCTTTGGATTTGGTGGAAATAAAAACGGATAATCCATTCAAGGGAAAGATAAGAGATATTTTATTCCATCATAGAGAATTCATTTGTTCTTCTGTCCAAAACCACGATACGCCAGAACAATTATTTCCGCAATTTACCGATTCCTAACCTAAGAGGTTCTTCTTTGAATTGCAATTCAAATCAAATAATTGAACAAATAATTGAAATTAACGAAATTCTTTTTGGTCTGATTTTTTGTTAGTTGGTAATAAAGATTATAACGAATTAAAAAGAAGAATTAAGGGTTTGCATCGTATATCAACTCAAGGGTCAAGCCTTGGTAGAAGGTTCCATCGGAACATTTATTTATTTCAGACTACCGGATCTCCTTGTTTTTTCTTTTTTTTTTAAGAAAAAACAAAGAGAAAGTGGGAGGAAAAATGACGAGAAGATATTGGAACATCCGCATGAAAGATATGGTGAAAGCAGCAGTTCATTTGGGTCATGATACTAAGAAATGGAATCCTAAAATGGCATCTTATATTTTTAGAAAGCGTAAAGGTATTCATATTACAGATCTTACTAGAACTATTCGTCTTTTATCAGAAGCTTGTGATTTACTTTTTGATGCCGCAAAGAGAGGAAAACATTTTTTAATTGTTGGTACCAAAATCAGAGCAGGTGACTTAGTAAGATCAGCTGCAAGAAGGGCTCGGTGTCATTATGTTAATAAAAAATGGTTTCGTGGTATGTTAACGAATTGGCCCACTACACAAACGAGACTTCAGAAGTTTAGGGACTTAAGAGCGGAACAAAGGATGGGGAAATTCAATCGTCTACAAAAAAGGGATGCAGCTATAGCGAAGAGACAATTATCCGCCCTGCAAAGATATCTGGACGGGATCAAATATATGACGCGGTTACCCGATGTTGTAATCATCATCGATCAGAAACAAGATTCTAAAGCTCTTCGGGAATGTATTATTTTGGGGATTCCAACGATTTGTTTAATCGATACAGATTGTGATCCGGATCTTGCGGATGTTTCGATTCCAGCCAACGATAACTCTCTAGCTTCAATCCGCTGTATTCTTAACAAATTTGTATTCGCAATTTCGGAAGGGCGTTCTAGCTATATAAAAAATCGTTCATATACATATAGAAAAAATCGTTCATATAGAAAAAATCGTTCATTATGATTAATATGAATAATCATTATTATGATTAATGATGTTATGATTAATTTAATAATGTTATGATTAATAATAATAATAATAAGGATTAATCAAAATTCAATCAATTCGTTTGTGAACGTCATAGATTTATTGGATCGGTTATTAAGATTCGAATCAAGGAATCCAAAGGGGCATATGATGTCATTTTTTGGTATCCTAAGTATCTGATCCGTGTAGTATTAAAATAGATGAATTAAGAAATCGATGAGAAGATTGAATCAAAATAATTCCTTTTTTGTAAGTTCGATTTATGCCAGAGGACAATATGAATGTTATATCATGTTCCATTAACACACTCAAAGGATTATACGACATATCGGGTGTCGAGGTAGGCCAACATTTCTATTGGCAAATAGGGGGTTTACAAGTGCATGCTCAAGTACTTATCACTTCATGGGTCGTAATTGCTATCTTATTGGGTTCGGTCACCATCGCTGTTCGGAATCCACAAACCGTTCCGACCGACGGCCAAAATTTCTTCGAGTATGTCCTTGAATTTATTCGAGACTTGAGCAAAACTCAGATTGGGGAAGAATATGATCCTTGGGTTCCCTTTATTGGAACTATGTTCTTATTTATTTTTGTTTCGAACTGGTCAGGCGCTCTTTTACCTTGGAAACTCATAGAGTTACCCCATGGGGAGTTAGCTGCGCCAACGAATGATATAAATACTACTGTTGCTTTAGCTTTACCCACGTCAGTAGCATATTTCTACGCGGGTCTTACCAAAAAAGGGTTGAGTTATTTCGGAAAATACATTCAACCAACTCCAATCCTTTTACCAATTAATATTTTAGAAGATTTTACAAAACCTTTATCGCTTAGTTTTCGACTTTTTGGGAATATATTAGCTGATGAATTAGTAGTTGTTGTTCTTGTTTCTTTAGTACCTTCGGTAGTTCCTATACCTGTCATGTTTCTTGGATTATTTACAAGTGGTATCCAAGCTCTTATTTTTGCAACCCTAGCCGCGGCTTATATAGGTGAATCCATGGAAGGTCATCATTGATTCGCTTTCCAAATCGTTTTTTGGTAAGCTTATCCCCATCTATGGGGAGTTCATCAGAATCCGCTTGGTTGACGAATAGAAACATAATATATGCAAATAAATAGGGTCTAGGGTCGTAAAAAGAAAGATGTATGATATTTGAGAATTCTAGAAATTAGAAATATATAAATTAGAAAAAGGAAAAAAAAATCTGAGGAAAAGGATCCTTTATACCTTTTTCCTAAGATTTCGGCTCATTTCTTCTTACCTGCCCAATTCGATTTTCTTTTCTATTTCTTATTTGCTCAGTCAATTTCAATATGACAATTTCGAATTTGAATAGAAACTTTTCTCTTATCTTTTTACGAAGTGCTCCTAAAAAAAGGATGAATTACGTAGGCTAAATCTGACATATTCCATTAATTAGACTCCATAGAAAATCAATATTTAATTAAATAATAAATAATGAAATGAAATCCAATTTGAATGAAATCAAATAAGAAGTACATAGTGCCCGTGGAAATGATTTGATTTTCCAATTTGATTCAATACAATATCCAAGGTAGTTTACGGTATGGAAGAAACGAATGTATATGTGATATTAGATATTCACTACTTATATAGCGACTATACCCATATTATTTCCCAGCTCACTGCATTTCGATTCTGATCCGATGCAATTACTTTTCTTTTATTTCGTCTGTGAGAATGCAGTGAATAAAGAAATCAATTAAAGGATATAGAAAATAACGAAGAATTGAATGAAAAAGGGGTTCGAAAGAAATGGAATAACTAGAACCATATCCATATACATATATATATATCTATAATGGATATGGATGAAAATGGATGAATGGAAATGGATGAATGGATGGATTTACAAAAAAATTTCATCACGAATAGTAGTAACTAAAAACAAGATATCAAAATGGTTCTGATTATTCAGAAAAATTCTTATTTCTAGGGGTTTTAGTTACTTCGACCGGATAAAGTTTAATAATCAAAAAATAAGTAATAATTCATTGCTTGATTGTATCATTAACCATTTCTTTTTTTTATGCGAGGGACTTTGCTTCCTATGAATCCACTGGTTTCTGCCGCTTCCGTTATTGCTGCTGGATTAGCCGTAGGGCTTGCTTCTATTGGGCCTGGAGTCGGTCAAGGTACTGCTGCAGGACAAGCTGTAGAAGGTATTGCGAGACAGCCAGAAGCAGAAGGTAAAATACGAGGTACTTTATTACTTAGTTTGGCTTTTATGGAAGCTTTAACAATTTACGGATTGGTCGTAGCATTAGCACTCTTATTTGCGAACCCTTTTGTCTAATATTAGAAATTGGTTTCATACTCAAAATAAGAAAAATAAAATACGTTACGTACTTTATTAACTCAAATGAACTTGTCATTTGATTCTTCGAATTATATCAACACTTCATTTAATCCTACAATTACTTATTCGTTGAAACAATACCCTCGGGAAGGACTGATTTGAGGGTGAGGAATTAGCGGATCCGCTTGCTTTCTTCCTTCCCGTTTTTAGTACAAGCAAAGGAAATTACTTGGTACAATCAAAGGAAATCCTTAGCGAAAA